CGTCAACCATGCTCCAACCTCGGATCGTTGGGGAAGAACATTATCAAACTGCGCAAAGAGTTAAACAAACGTTACAACGTTACAAAGAACTTCAGGACATTATAGCTATTCTTGGGTTGGACGAATTATCCGAAGAGGATCGCTTAATCGTAGCAAGAGCACGAAAAATTGAACGTTTCTTATCACAACCTTTTTTCGTAGCAGAAGTATTTACCGGTTCCCCAGGGAAATATGTCGGTCTAGCAGAAACAATTCGAGGGTTTAAATTGATTCTTTCTGGAGAATTCGATAGTCTTCCTGAACAAGCCTTTTATTTAGTAGGTAATATCGATGAAGCTACTGCGAAGGCTGCGAACTTACGAAATTAGAAATTAGAAATGGAGAACAAATTCAAGAAATGACTTTAAATCTTTGTGTACTGACCCCTAATCGAATTGTTTGGGATTCAGAAGTGAAGGAAATTATTTTATCCACTAATAGTGGACAAATTGGGGTATTAAAAAATCATGCGCCTATTGCCACAGCTTTAGATATAGGTATTTTGAGAATACGACTTAACGACCGATGGTTAACGGTGGCTCTGATGGGCGGTTTTGCTAGAATAGGCAATAATGAGATCACTATTTTAGCAAATGATGCGGAAAGGGGTAGTGACATTGATCCACAAGAAGCACAACAAACTCTTAAAATAGCAGAAACTAACTTGAATAAGGCTAAAGGCAAGAGACAAACAATAGAGGCAAATTTAGCTCTCCGACGAGCTAGGACACGAGTAGAGGCTATCAATATGATCTCGTAATAAGTTAGTGCAGCCAAATAATTTAAAATTGAAAAAAAAAATAGATAGAATAGAAAAAGATAGAAAATTACAATAAATTAAAGGGTGAGGAGAAAAACTTATTAGATATCGGAATCAATGGTATGGTATCTAATAAGTTCTAGTTATACCTTACCTACTATTGGATTTGAACCAATGACTCCTGCCGTATGAAAGCAATACTCTAACCGCTGAGTTAAGTAGGTCATTTATCATCCTAAATAAAAAAAAAGTACCTGTCTATCCGATCAATGGATTTTCAATATTATATTACTTATTATAAACAATACCAATGCAATATCAATCAAAGAGGTGGATCGTGTAATATTCATCTTGACAAGAATTTATTTATCGAATAGGATAAAATTTGTATCAAAAGCACAAGGGCTATAGCTCAGTTAGGTAGAGCACCTCGTTTACACACGCGCCAATGTTTTTTTCATAGGAGTCCATCATGTAATTAAAAGAGTTGATCTTATTGAGAAATCGATGTCTTACTCCAGGAAAAAAATAAGAGAACAATAGCCTGACAAAGGATTTAGACGTCAAATAGAATCCATAATGGATTTGAGATATTGATAAGGTGAATACTGAATCTATTCAATGCTAGGCAATGAGTCTAGGGACCTCAACAAAATTCTCTTTTCTTCCTATCTTATGAACTTTAAGGTGTATGAAGTTTCATTTCCTATTTGATATTTTTAGTTAAGTAGGTTGATAGAGAGTCCATTTAACTTAAGTTGATCCAAGCCAGAAGCAGACCTACGTCAGGATAACCTTCTTCTTTGAAAAACTTTGGTAGTGCTCTTAGATTTTAATCTAAATAAAAAATCGGAGCACAGGGAGTCATTTCCTTTTTCTTTGTGTAAAGAAAAAAGATGGTAGACTAATTGATATTTCTATCAGTTAATGAAAAAGCCCAATGCAAAAAAAATGCACGTTGGGTCTTTCAAACAATTCAAATCATTTTGATAATAAATAATAGTTTGATCTGTTTTACCGAGAAGGTCTACGGTTCGAGTCCGTATAGCCCTAATATTACTACCGATACTACTTAGATTTCTATCTAATATCTGTCATGTCATTACAAATAATTCGATATAGTAGTACTATAAGTACTATAATACTATTTACGACTTATAGTAGTACTATAGTATATGGAATACTAAATACTCCATACTAATCATACTAGTAGTCTAAATTAGTATAAATAGACTCTAAATTTAGTAGTATAAAGAATGAATCAATTTCTATTCGAATAGATTCATAGTGGAGAGAATAATCTGAATATTAGTATACTCAGATACTAGTCTCCATTTTATTAGAAATAATGGAAACAATTTTAGAATATCAATAATTTACTAAATTAAGTAATTTCTTTACTACAAAAATTTCTTATCTGTAGTGGACCTCTTAGCTTCGTAGGATTTGAGTCGAGACGAAGTTCTGACCATCTGTCAGAGAAAATAGAATGGATTGGCTCTGTATCAATGGAATCTCATCATCCATACATAATGAATTGGTGTGGTATATTCAAATTTAAATATATGAACTGAACAGTAAAAAAAACTAGTATTCTTATTGAGACTAGAACTCATAGGGAAGAAAATAGATTTATGAATGGAATAAAATATGCAGTATTTACAGACAAAAGTATTCGGTTATTGGCAAAAAATCAATATACTTTTAATGTCGAATCAAGATCAACTAGGACAGAAATAAAACGTTGGGTCGAACTCTTCTTTGATGTCAAGGTAATAGCTATGAATAGTCATCGACTCCCAATAAAGGGTAGAAGAACGCGCCCTATTATGGGACATACAATGCATTACAAGCGTATGATCATTACGCTTCAACCGGGTTATTCTATTCCATCTCTTAGAAAAGAAATTAAATAAAAATACACTTAATAGCATGGCGATCCATTTATACAAAACTTCTATCCCGAGCACACGCAATGGAGCCATAGACAGTCAAGTGAAATCTAATTCACGAAATCGTTTGATTTCTGGACAGCATCATTGTGGTAAAGGCCGTAATGCTAGAGGAATCATTACCTCAGGGCATAGAGGGGGGGGTCATAAGCGTCTATACCGTAAAATTGATTTTCGACGGAATGAAAAAGACATATATGGTAGAATCGTAACTATAGAATACGACCCTAATCGAAATGCACACATTTGTCTCATACACTATGGGGATGGTGAGAAAAGATATATTTTACACCCCAGAGGGGCTATAATTGGAGATACCGTTGTTTATGGTACAGAAGTTCCTATAAAAATGGGAAATGCCCTACCTTTGAGTGCGGTTTGAACTATTTAATTACGTAATTGGAAGTAACCAATTAGGTTTACGGCGAAACCTAGAAATCGATCACGGATCCAATTTTTTTACTTCTACAGGAAAGACTTCAACAGAAAACTGAAGAGTAAAGGCAGCAAGTGATTGAGTTCAGTAGTTCCTCATATAAAATTATTGACCCTAGAGATATAGTAATATGGAGAAGACACAATTGTTTCAAGCACCGACAGAATACGAAGCGCTCCTTGTTTCAAAAAGGGGAAGACACGGGTTATTCACATTTCATTTGATGGTCAGAGGCAAATGGAAAGCTAAGCAGTGGTAATTCTAAGGATTCCCCCGGGGAAAAATAGAACTGTCTCCTACGTTACCCGTACTATGTGTAAGTAGTAACGTAATTTAATAGAGTCATTCGGTCTGAATGCTACATGAAGAACATAAGCCAGATGAAGGAACAGAAAGACCTAGGATGTAGAAGATCATAACATGAGTGATTTGGCAGATATAGATTCCTATATTATATATCCACTCATGTGGTACGTCGTTATGTCAGATATAATATAATAATAAGAATAATATTCAGAATTATACGATATATATAAGATCCATCCATGTGTATAGATATTCTAATCTACATCCAGAAAGCCGTATGCTTTGGAAGAAGCTTGTACAGTTTGGGAGGGGGTTTTGCTTGATCAAAAAGAAGAATCTACTTCAACCGATATGCCCTTAGGCACGGCCATACATAACATAGAAATAACACTTGGAAGGGGTGGACAATTAGCTAGAGCAGCAGGTGCTGTAGCGAAACTGATTGCAAAAGAGGGGAAATCGGCAACATTAAAATTACCTTCTGGAGAGGTCCGTTTGATATCCAAAAACTGCTCAGCAACGGTAGGACAAGTAGGGAATGTTGGGGCAAACCAGAAAAGTTTGGGCAGAGCCGGAGCTAAACGTTGGCTAGGTAAGCGTCCTATAGTAAGAGGGTCAGTTATGAACCCCGTAGACCATCCACACGGGGGTGGTGAAGGGAAGGCCCCAATTGGTAGAAAAAAACCCTCAACTCCTTGGGGTTATCCTGCACTTGGAAGAAGAACTAGAAAAAGGAATAAATATAGTGATAATTTGATTCTTCGTCGCCGTAGTAAATAGTGTAGAGTAGATAAAATACAATTTGTTTCTTCGTCTTTACAAAAGAAAAGACTGATTTACTATGACATTATATATATGATTTGATTTTATTTTTTGAAAGATCATATCATTTTCTTTTTTTTTTTTTTAGAAATTGGAGGACAAATAATTAACTATGACACGTTCGCAAAAAAAAAATCCTTTTGTAGCGACTCATTTATTAAGAAAAATAAATAAGCTTAACACAAAAGGAGAAAAAGAAGTCATAATAACTTGGTCCAGAACATCCACAATTATACCTACAATGATTGGGCATACCATTGCTATCCACAATGGTAAAGAGCATTTACCGATTTATATAACGGATCGTATGGTAGGCCATAAATTGGGAGAATTTTCATCTACTCAAAACTTCAGGAGGCATACAAAAAATGATACTAGATCTCGTCGTTGACCTTAGTTTTTCTAAGGAATTTTTATTTAAGTAATATAGGAGAAATAAATTTATGAATATCTATTTTTCTATCGGGGGTTCGAACTTTCACATTTTTCTTCCGCCAGGCACAATCAGAATGGATCTTGCAATTTTGAAAATAGTTCGGAGTGAAAAAGTTCGGATTTTGTGGGGTAAAATTATCAAAATAGCTCAGAGTGAAAAAGTTCGGATTTTGTGGGGTAAAATTATCCAGATATCCCAGAGTGAAGAGGCTAGAGTTGCGGTCGATCGGTTCGCGCGCGGCATGAAATGGAGATGAAATAGAGCTTATGCTCTATGGAGTTCGTCATCTCAGTTATTCTTTTTTTGAATTGCTTTATTCGGCAGCAGAAAATACTATTCACAATCAATATATAGTTCAACGAACTAAGTCAATGAGTTAGAAAGATTTATTTATATATCTTTCTAACTCATTGACTTAGTTAGAAAGATATATAAATATATATATATATCTTTATATAAAAAATAAAAAAAAAAAGATATAAATAAAAAAGTAGACAAATAAGACGTATCATTTTATATAGAGTAGTGAGGAATTATGGGACAAAAAATACATCCGCTTGGTTTCAGACTTGGTACAACTCAAAATCATGATTCTATTTGGTTTGCACAACCAAGAGATTATTCCGAGAATCTAAAAGAAGATAAAATAATACGAGATTGTATCAAGAATTATCTACAAAAAACAATAAGAACATCCTCTGGTGTCGAGGGAATTGGACGAATAAAGATTAAAAAAAGAATCGATCTGATTCAAATCTATGTAGAACTTCCAAAGTTATTCACAGAGGGGGAGCCTCGAAGAATCGAAGAATTACAGACTAATGTGCAAAAAAAACTTAATTGTGTGAACCGAAAAATCAACATTGCAATTACAAGAATTCCAAATGTTTATAGAGACCCTAATATTCTTGCAGAATTTATAGCTGGACAATTAAAGAATAGAATTCCGTTTCGTAAAGCAATCCAAAAAGCTATTGAATTAGCTGAACAGGCAGGTACAAAAGGAGTTCAAGTACAAATTTCGGGACGTATCGACGGAAAAGAAATTGCACGTGTCGAATGGTTCAGAGAAGGTAGGGTTCCTCTACAAACCATTCGAGCTAAAATGGATTATTGTTCCTATCCAGTTCGAACTATTTATGGGGTATTAGGAATCAAAGTTTGGATATTTCTAAACAACGACTAATAAAATAAATAAAATTTTCCTTCTATTTAACGTTCCATCTTTTGCTAAAAAAAATGACGAATTCTTAGTACACTCTTATTCCTAAAGAAGAAATAACAAATTTTATAAGATTGAATAAAAAAAAATGAATTATTTTATAGTGAAGGAATTGCTATGCTTAGTGTGTGACTCGTTGGTTTTTTTGAGAGTGGTTAAATTTCTACAAAAATTCGTAGAATTAATTACTAAAGAATTAATAACCTACTCATCGCTTCTCATTATCTGGATAGAAAGAACCGCCACCTGAAAATAGAAAATAAAAATCTATGTGGTGATAGAATTATAGCAACTGAAATAAAAAAGAATGTGATTATTAGTTGTAAAGCAATAAGAATATACAGATAAATGAAGGGGTGAAAGAAAGATAGAAAAAAAGATATCTTTGATATAGAATTCTACTATGTAAAGGTCTATGGGTCATCTTATAAAAGGTAGTGTAATAAAGCATCCATATTCAAAAAAATTCATCCCTATATGGATGAATATATTCCTAGAATAAACGAATCAAGAGCCGCGAATCAATAAAACTGAGAAGGTTGATTCAACAAAAAAGAATCAAATAAGAAAATTTTAGAAAAATGAAATCTTATTAAAGAGGCTCCATTATAGAATTTAGACCTAACCATAAATCGAAAAGCGATGGGAACGACGAAACCTGTGAATACCTAAGATTATATTAAAATTAAAAATCTTACTGATTCATTAGATGGGATGGCGGAAGAAACTAAGAATTCATTTTTTTTTAGGAGTTGGGGACTAACCCAACATTAAATCTTAAATTTTTAATGAGAGAGTAAATATTCGCCCGCGAAAATGTGGATTTTTTTAATTTAGAAATCCAATCTGATAAAAAAAAAAGACAAATATGGATTCGTTAGAATCTTATATCAAAACAACATTATCTAATTAGATACGGATAGCAAAAATGGTCTATAAGAATCCATATTTCGTTATATATCAAAGCAGGATATAAAAATTTCTAATAGATCCACTGTTTACTTCTTGATCTAAATCTTTCTTGGAAAAGTCGATTGTATAAGATGCCTCATCGTCTCCCGGCATTAAAAAAGGGACCTTGGGAACTCCAATTGGCATAAAAAAAAGAAAATGCAAGAAGATGCAGTTGTCTATCTTAGTTTGCTTTGGTGTGAGAACGTTGTATATTATTTTCATTATTATTTTCAATTATCGGTGAAATATTTTTCAATCGATTTATTCGCGAGGAGCCGTATGAGGTGAAAATCTCATGTACGGTTCTGTAATAGAGATGGAATTGAGAAACAACCATCAACTATAACCCCAAAAGAACCAGATTCCGTAAACAACATCGAGGAAGAATGAAAGGAAAAGCCTATCGAGGTAATAAAATTTGCTTCGGAAAATATGCTCTTCAGGCACTTGAGCCCGCTTGGATCACATCTAGACAAATAGAAGCAGGGCGACGGGCAATGTCACGAAATGTTCGCCGGGGTGGACAAATATGGGTACGTATATTTCCAGACAAACCTGTTACAGTAAGACCTACCGAAACGCGTATGGGTTCGGGAAAAGGATCTCCCGAATATTGGGTAGCTGTCGTTAAACCCGGCAAAATACTTTATGAAATGGGAGGGGTCCCTGAAAATATAGCTAGAAAGGCTATTTCAATAGCGGCATCCAAAATGCCTATACGAACTCAATTCATTCTTTCAGAATAATCATTAGAACGAAAGAGATCTTTAGTATGAAAAAAATGGCAATTGTCGGTTTCTTTTTTTTTTTGAACACAGAATATTTTTTTTACTTCAACTTTTTGACTGAAAGATAAAAAAAATGATATGATTCAACCTCAAACTTATTTAAACGTAGCCGATAATAGCGGAGCCCGCGAATTGATGTGTATTCGAATCATAGGAGCCAGTAATCGACGGTATGCTTATATTGGTGACATTGTTGTTGCTGTAATCAAAAAAGCAGTACCAAATTCATCTTTAGAAAGATCGGAAGTGATCAGAGCTGTAATTGTACGTACTTGTAAAGAACTCAAACGTAGTAATGGTATAATAATAAAGTATGATGATAATGCGGCGGTTCTCGTTGATAAAGAAGGAAATCCAAAAGGAACTCGAATTTTTTCCGCAATAGCCCGAGAATTGAGACAGTTAAATTTCACTAAAATAGTTTCATTAGCACCCGAGGTATTATAATACGAGATTGTGATATCGATATATTATTTATCACTTGAATGAATAGGAAGGAAATATATTTGAATAGGAATTCAATATATATATTCCAAATAAAAATTCGAATTCAGAATTCTATTTTTTTTTTATACAAATAGAATTCTGAATTCGAATTCCGTATAAGATTATCTATATAGTTTATAATAGGTCATTCATTTTCTTTCTATCTTTTTTTTAGTTTTTAAATATTCTATATTATATATTTACATTACCCTAATTAGAATAATATAATATTTTCTATACAGACTAGAGTATTATTATATTCTCCTATTCAATTCAATATTCTATTGAATCAAAAAATAAAAAATCAAAAAAACGGGAGCACGTTGATTATATCGAAAGTAAGGAGCAATAATTGATCGTGGGTAAAGATACTATCGCTGATATACTAACCTTGATACGCAATGCTGACATGAATAGAAAAAGAACAGTTCAAATACCACTTACTAATATTATTGAAACCATTGTTAAAATTCTTTTACAAGAGGGTTTTGTTGAAAACGTCAGAAAACATCGAGAAAGCAACAAAGACTTTTTAGTTTTAACTCTACGGTATAGAAGAAATAGGAAAAGATCATATAAAACTTTTTTAAATTTAAAAAGGATCAGTACACCGGGTCTACGAATCTATTCTAACTATCAACAAATTCCGAGAGTTTTAGGAGGAATGGGAATTGTAATTCTTTCTACTTCTAGGGGTATAATGACAGATCGAGAGGCTCGATTAGAAAGAATCGGCGGAGAAGTTTTATGTTATATATGGTAATGATAATTTTGCCGATATTCGAATTCTATGAAAAATTTAGATACATTATTGTGAATGGAATAGAGAAAAAAAAAGATTTTTAATATTACTCCCGATCCATTTAGTGAATGTGTGAAGAGAATTTAACTAGAATAGAAATCAAAACTCATGAAGATTTCATTTAATTAATTACTGAATCACTTCTGAGGGTATGTTCCAGGTTGCTTTAGAGAAATAGAATAAAAATGAGATTTTAGGCTATAGTTTCAAAAAAAATTCGACGTACTTAATGTATACGACCGGTAAAGGAAAAAATGGAAGTATAAGTGAGTTAATTTAATTAGACTATTTTTATTTTTTAACTTCAACATATATTTTAGGAGAAACAATTATAAGTTAAAAATGTAAAGAAACCCTATTTTCTTCCAATATATATAGATTCAGCATTAAGTTTAAGTTAAGGTTAAGGAGTTCAAAATATGAAAGTAAGAGCCTCTGTTCGTAAAATTTGTGAAAAATGTCGATTGATCCGCAGGCGAGGTCGAATTATAGTAATTTGTTCCAATCCAAAACATAAACAAAGACAAGGATAATTCACAAAATAAGGGCTTTCTATTAAAAAGAAAGTACCGAATGCAAAAATAAAAAAATGATATTAAAATTCAATTTTTTTTATTAATTAATTTAATACTAAATCATAAAAAAATAATAATTTAGATTCTATATTCCAATCTAGTCGATAGTTATAAGTATTATAATATAATAAATATTATATTATTGCTTACTGCTTGATATTTCAAAAATGGTATTCTATATTAATCGAATTTTAGAATACAATAGCATAGAATAAGTAGTTAGAAAAGAGTAAAGAATCCGTTTTTGACAGGAAATGGATATATCCATATATTTCGAACTTATATTTTTTAAAATAATAAAAAATGGCAAAATCTATACCAAAAATTGGTTCACGTAAAAATGGACGTATTGGTTCGCGCAAGTATGTTCGTAAAATACATAAAGGGGTTATTTATGTTCAAGCTGGTTTCAACAATACCATTGTGACTGTTACAGATCTACGAGGTCGGGTGATTTCTTGGTCCTCTGCCGGTTCATGTGGATTCAAAGGTACACGAAGAAGTACACCATTTGCCGCTCAAACCGCAGCAGGAAATGCTATTCGAACAGTAGTCGATCGAGGCATGCAACGAGCAGAAGTCATAATAAAAGGTCCCGGTCAGGGAAGAGATGCGGCATTAAGAGCTATTTGTAGAAGTGGTATACGATTAAGGTTTCTACGAGATGTAACACCTCTGCCACATAATGGATGTAGGGCTCCTAAAAAAAGACGTATATAAAACTTATCAAGAAAAATATTTCAAGAGAAATAAACAATTAAATCAAGAGTTTAATAAAAATATATTACTATGATTCGAGAAAAAGTAAAAGTATCGACTCGGACACTACAGTGGAAGTGTGTTGAATCAAGGGTAGACAGTAAGCGTCTTTATTATGGACGCTTTATTCTGTCTCCACTTATGAAAGGTCAAGCAGATACAATAGGCATTGCAATGCGAAGAATTTTGCTCGGAGAAATAGAGGGAACATGTATCACACGTGCAAAATCTGAGAAAATACCACATGAATATTCTACCATAGTAGGTATTCAAGAATCAATACATGAAATTTTAATGAATTTGAAAGAAATTGTATTGAGAAGTAATCTGTATGGAACTCGAGACGCGTCCATTTGTTTCAAAGGTCCTGGATATGTAACCGCTCAAGACATTATTTTACCACCTTCGGTGGAAATCGTGGATAATACACAACATATAGCTAACCTAACAGAACCTATTAATTTGTGTATTGAATTACAAATTGAGAGGAAGCGGGGATATCGTATAAAAACGATAGACAACATTCAAGATGGAAGTTATACTATAGATGCTGTATTCATGCCTGTTAGAAATGCAAATCATAGTATTCATTCTTATGTGAACGGTAATGAAAAACAAGAGATGCTCTTTCTCGAAATATGGACAAATGGAAGTTTAACCCCGAAGGAAGCACTTTATGAAGCCTCCCGGAATTTGATTGATTTGTTTATTCCTTTTTTACATGCAGAAGAAGAAAACTTTAATTTTGAAAACAATCAACACAAAGTTACTTTACCCCTGTTTACTTTTCATGATAGATTAGTTAAGGATAAACTAAGGAAAAGTAAAAAAGAAATTGGATTTCAATCCATTTTTATTGACCAATTAGAATTGCCTCCCAGGATCTATAATTGTCTTAAAAAGTCCAATATACATACATTATTGGAACTTTTGAATAAGAGTCAAGAAGACCTTATGAAAATGGAACATTTTCGCGTAGAAGATGTAAAAAATATATTAAACATTTTACAAATCGACAAACATTTTGCATAAATTTGAAATCCATTGGATTTTTTTTTTCATCTTTCATAAAAAAAAAGAAAGGTAGACATGGGTATAGGAAAATTGTTATTCCTTGCCCCCTTTATTCCACTATTTTCTATGTTAATTTCTATATTTTTTTTCTATATTAAAGAAAGAAATTAGGAATAGAGAATCCATATCAAAGTTGGAATAGTGGTATCTATTCTTATTTCAAACATCGAGGTCAGTAACATTGATGAACTTAGTAAGGGTGCGGAAAGAGAGGGATTCGAACCCTCGGTAAACAAAAAGCCTACATAGCAGTTCCAGTGCTACGCCTTGAACCACTCGGCCATCTCTCCTACATAATGATTATGTCCCTAAACCAAGTGAATAGTGAGGCATTCATATTCCATTTGCGTAGGCCCGCTCAATTAATTTAATTGAAACTAAAAAAAGAAAGAAATTTTTTTTTCCCCTACTTCGAGGCCTGCCGTAGGATAAAGTAATTTGATTAATAAGTCCATTTTTACGTTATTTCGTACTGTATTGTACAATTCCTTTGTTTGGGGATTCTTTTATCACGCGATAAAAAATGAAATTATAGAATGGATTGCTACTCATGACTAGATCTCGGATAAATGGAAATTTTATTGATAAGACCTTTACCATTGTAGCCAACATCTTATTACGAATAATTCCGACAACTTCTGGAGAAAAAGAGGCATTCACTTATTACAGAGATGGTGCGATTTGATTCTTTTTTTTTTTTTTACCGATCTCAGTCTTAGGAGAAAGATACATTCTTCGGAGAGAAAGCAAAAAATTTTGAAAAAAAAACCTACGCTTGCTGAAGGTGAAATTTGGAAATAAAATAATTAATCCCTTCTGTCGTGTATTCCCGATTAATGCAGCCCGCTATGCTTCCATTTTAGGTTTATATTAAGTATTAAGCGAAAGGTTATACCTATACCTATGGGGTTAGGTTAATCCTACTCCACTAGTACCAATAGGCGGCATGGGGGAAGAAGCACTACGTTCAGGAATCAACAACATGAGAAAACTTTGTAAAAAAAATCCTCCCTTTCTGATCGGGATTGGGACTAACTAGAATGGTTGGGACAATAAACATCCATCTCGTTCGTATTTTGGATACCCATAGAACCATCGAAGACTGTTGAAGTGACTAATTCCGGGAAATAAAGCGGCGTTGAGGACAAAGTCATTGTTGAAGTTACTATTTATCCAGTAATAACATACTTGATGTTAATAAAAGATCCTTTACAGGAAGGTTGGCTAGAGATTTTGTGTAAAAACACTAGTCCCACTCAGTTGATAATGAGAATATTACAATCTTTTTTGATTTGATTCCATGGATGTTTATCATTATACACATAAAGGAGGAGCCGTATGAGATGAAAATCTCACGTACGGTTCTGGAACGGAGATTCTTTGAACCGAATGACGACCGTAACGGATGTCGGCTCAATCTGAAGGAAATTATGCAGAAGCTTTACAGAATTATTATGAGGCTATGCGACTGGAAATTGATCCCTATGATCGAAGTTATATACTTTATAACATAGGCCTTATACACACAAGTAACGGAGAACATACAAAAGCTTTAGAATACTATTTTCGGGCACTCGAACGAAATCCTTTCTTACCTCAAGCTTTTAACAATATGGCCGTGATCTGTCATTACGTGCGACTATCTCCACTATAGAAAAAGAAAAGAAAAAACAACTCCACTAATAGTAATAAATACTAGACAAAAAAATAGAAATAGGCTTTTTACATACATATATCGTTCGAAAGAACGATTTTTATGAGCTGTAGCAAAGAAATAAACTTCATAGAAGTCAAAATATGAAGAAATAAAATATATATATGCCTAGATACTTTTTTTCTATGGATAAAAGATCTAATTGATAGAGGAAGCACCGTAAAGATCAATTAACACGGTTTTTGGCCGATACAACAAGAACTGCTTACTTCTATGATGATAGATTAGGAATCTACTTATGTAATAAAGTGGATCCCCTAAGGTTTTGAGCAGCGGTGTAGTATCAGATCCCAAAGATAGTAAGTCTTTTCTTATGAAGAAAAGTATTTCTCAAAGATTCTATAGAAATGGATATATCATATATAAAAGTATATGATATATGAAATCGAGATAGTTACCTTTCATCCATAAAATTCGAATAAGAGCGTTAGTGTTAATGTTGATGCTTTATTCTTCGGAAGGTAGGATAAAAGATAAAACTAAAAACAAAGGATTAAATAAAATGATTAATCCAAATTCAAGTTTGAAACTCATGTAATTAATATCTTTTCTTCTTGTTAACTCCAGAAAAAATGGAAGATCAAAAGAATTGACTGTTGAGCCGTATGAGTCAGGAAACTCTCAAGTACGGTTCTAAGGGAAGGAATTGACTCACCTATTCCGACCGCGGAGAACAGGCCATTCGACAGGGAGATTCTGAAATTGCAGAATCTTGGTTTGATAAAGCTTCTGAATATTGGAAACAAGCTATAGCCCTTACCCCAGGTAATTATATTGAAGCACAGAATTGGTTGAAGATCACAGGGCGTTTTGAATAAGAACACTCTGTTTATTATTAAATTTTTTTTATTCAAATATTAGATTAGTCTCTACTCTATATGCTATTCTCTAGAGAATTCTATCTCTATAGAGAATAGCATATAGAGACCCCATTAAAAAAAAAAAATAAAAAAAAACCTAATCCCTAATTAAAGAAGGAGGATAGTAAAATGAAAATTATCTGGTTACGAGTGAAAAACACCTACGAGCGAGTGGTATACAGATTGATCCGGGACATATATACTCAGAAAATGCTTTTGGGCATTATCACATACACATTCCTTAGTGATTTAAACACATTCCTTAGTGATTTAATAAAATTTCTAAGGATTGTGAGCCACATACTAATTGCACTTGCCTATGAAAATCCAGAACTGTTCCATCTTATTTGTGTTTTATCTGTTTTATCTGTTTTAGGAATATTTTCAGTGGTCTTATTAATAGTAAATATTTATAAAATAAGTCGTAGATTGGTGGATTTTTTTTTTAGAAAATTCACCCGATAGTAGTTAAGATAGAGCGAAATAATTCATGGATATATTGATATATCTATGAATTATTTCGATATATTCATTATACTTTATATACTATATATATTTATTATTCTACAAAAAATAGGTAAAAATATCTCTCTTCTTTGCGAATTCTCATTTTTTTTGAACACTTGAAATGGTAAAGGACTGACAAAAGAAATTGTATATTTTTTCTGATTATTTTTTTTTTTATCTTTAGTCTCATGGAGCCGAGCAAATACTTAATTCATTTTTGAGTATCCAATTTCCCCTTTTCATAATAGGTATAGATTTCATAGACGTGGTTAGGTAAAATTTCATGTCATTCCGTAAAGTAAAAAGAACAGAAATTCCATTATTGCTAAATCTATTCATGGTATTCGATGAAGAATGACAGCAAATCGTGGGATATTTTCTATAAAATAAATGGGGAAATTCAAAATGCATGGCGTTGGTAATGAAGGAATGTCTACACTACCCGGATTGAATCAAATACAATTTGAAGGATTTTGTAGATTCATTGATCAGGGCTTAACAGAAGAACTTTTGAAGTTTCCAAAAATGGAAGATACAGATCAAGAAATTGAATTTCAGTTATTTGTGGAAACATATCAATTGGTAGAACCCTCGATAAAAGAAAAAGATGCTGTATATGAATCACTTACATATTCCTCTGAATTCTATATATCCGCGGGATATATTTGGAAAAACAGTAGGGCTATTCAAGAACAAATTATTTTTCTTGGAAACATTCCTCTAATGAATTCCCTGGGAACTTCTATAGTAAATGGAATATACAGGGTTGTAATCAATCAAATATTGCAAAGCCCTGGTATCTATTATCGTTCACAATTGGACCATAACGGAATTTCAGTCTATACTGGGACAATAATATCAGATTGGGGAGGAAGATTAGAGTTAGAAATGGATAGAAAAGGAAGGATATGGGCTCGTGTAAGTAGGAAACAGAAAATATCTATTCTAGTTCTATCATCAGCTATGGGTTCGAATTTAAGCGAAATTCTTGAGAACGTTTGCTACCCTGAAATTTTCTTGTCTTTCCTCAATGAAAAGGAGGAGGAAAAAATAGGGTCAAAAGAAGATGCCATTTTGGAGTTTTATCGACAATTTGCTTGTGTAGGCGGAGATCCCATATTCCCTGAATCTTTATGTGAGGAATTACAAAAAAAATTTTTTCAACAAAGATGTGAATTAGGAGGGATTGGTCGGCGAAATATGAACCGAAGGCTGAATATTGATATACCTGAGAACAATCCATTTTTGTTACCGCGAGATATATTAACAGCTGCGGATCATTTGATTGGAATGAAATTTGGAATGGGTACACTTGACGATATGAATCATTTGAAAAATAAACGTATTCGTTCTGTAGCAGATCTCTTACAAGATCAATTTGGGTTGGCTCTCGTTCGTTTAGAAAATATAATTAGAGGAACTATATCCGGAGCAATTAGATATAAACGGATACCGACCCCTCAGAATTTAGCGACTTCAACTCCATTAACAACCACTTATGAATCTTTTTTTGGATTACACCCATTATCTCAAGTTTTAGATCGAACCAATCCATTGACCCAAATAGTTCATGGGAGAAAATGGAGTTATTTGGGTCCTGGGGGATTGACGGGGCGAACTGCTAGTTTTCGGATACGGGATATCCATCCTAGTCACTATGGACGCATTTGTCCAATTGACACCTCTGAAGGAATCAATGTCGGACTTATTGGATCCTTGGCAATTCACGCAAGGATTGGTCGTTGGGGGTCTATAGAAAGTCCATTTTATGAAATTTCAGAGAGATCAAAAAGAATACGAATGCTTTATTTATCACCAAGTAGAGATGAATACTATATGGTAGCGACGGGAAATTATTTAGCACTGAATCGAGATATTCAGGAGGAGCAGATTGTTCCAGCTCGATACCGTCAAGAATTTCTGACTATTGCATGGGAACAGGTTCATCTTCGAAGTATTTTTCCCTTTCAATATTTTTCTATTGGAGCTTCCCTCATTCCTTTTATCGAGCATAATGATGCGAATCGAGCTTTAATGAGTTCTAATATGCAACGTCAAGCAGTTCCTCTTTCTCGGTCCGAAAAGTGCATTGTTGGAACTGGATTGGAACGCCAAGTGGCCTTAGATTCAGGAGTTCCCGCTATAGCCGAACACGAGGGAAAAATCGTTTATAAGGATACTGACAAGATCGTTTTATTTGGAAATGGGAATACTCTAAGCATTCCATTAATTATATATCAACGTTCCAACAAAAATACTTGCATGCATCAAAAATCCCAGGTTCAAAAAGGTAAATGCGTAAAAAAGGGACAAATTTTAGCAGATGGTGCTGCTACAGTTGGTGGTGAACTCGCTTTGGGAAAAAACGTATTAGTAGCTTATATGCCATGGGAAGGTTACAATTCTGAAGATGCTGTACTCATTAGTGAGCGTCTGGTCTATGAAGATATTTTTACTTCTTTTCATATACGGAAATATGAAATTCAGACTCATGTGACAAGCCATGGTCCTGAAAGAATCACTAATAAAATTCCCCATCTAGAAGCCCATTTACTCCGAAATTTAGACAAAAATGGAATTGTGATTCTGGGGTCTTGGGTAGAAACGGGCGATATTTTAGTGGGTAAATTAACGCCTCAAATGGCGAAAGAATCCTCCTATGCCCCGGAAGATAGATTATTACGAGCTATACTTGGGATTCAAGTATCCACCTCAAAGGAAACTTGTCTAAAACTACCTATAGGTGGTAGGGGCCGAGTTATTGATGTGAGATGGACCCAGAAAAAAGCAGGTTCTAGCTATAATCCAGAAACAATTCATATATATATTTCACAGAAACGTGAAATCAAAGTAGGTGATAAAGTGGCCGGGAGACATGGAAATAAAGGTATCGTTTCAAAGATTTTGTCTAGACAGGATATGCCTTATTTGCAAGATGGAAGACCCGTTGATATGGTCTTCAATCCATTAGGGGTACCCTCACGAATGAATGTAGGACAGCTATTGGA